GGTTTTGGTCCCGCGACTCGGAGGTTCGAATCCTTCCGTCCCAGAGCAGTCCGATTCTATCAGAATAAAGATTGTTCTCTTTAACAACCGTCTGTTTAGGTTAAGAGTGTAATGTTGAATATAATGTGATCCTTGTTTCTGATTTCTACTGATTCTTTTCTGAATCATACCTTTCTTTATTTTATCACAAACCAATAATCCAGCGCGAATGACATGCAGATAGAACTAAATCTATTTGTGATCCAGGTAGGATGGGAAATAGATCAATCGTTGAATCCAAAAATTGGATGGGCTGTTCAGCGTCTGCCCGCCCCGCTCATATTCATAGTTGCACGGCCTATATCTACTTGAATTATCAATGACACATTCTGAATGGAAATGCGAAATAAAATCCTTTATATTCCCTATACCTAAAGTAAATAGGGTAGTCCAATTACGAATTCTCTATGTATCCGGAATCCTAAACAAGGGGGGGTTCTTGGTACTAATGGAATTAAAATTCCATCGCAGGTCCTAAGACTGGGTTGGGCTAAAAAAAAAAATAGGTTGAAAATGAATCAACGCCCATATTATATTTTATGTATTGTAATTGTATGTATTATTATTGTTCTATGTCAGTGACAGTTACATTTCGATTTTGGTGAAAAAGATCTGTGATCCCGCGATTACCTCCAGTGACAATTGTTCGGTTTATCTAATGCTAATGAATATGGAAAGATCATATTCTTCCAATTTTGATTTTATCAATTAGATGAAAAATAAAATAACGACCTAAACCTTACCTTACATGAGTCTTTTCTATCTCTATCCATCCCTACAAAAAAAGAAATGAATTGGGTTTGTTTCTCAATTTATTTATCTGGTTTGAATCATTGATGATTCAATTGGAAAAGAAACATATATTTCTTTTATGATTATGATGATCAAATTTTTCTTTCTTGACTTTAGATATCTGCTAAAGATTTTTAGCTACTCGTTATGATATGATTGCGACAACCTTTTGATTGATTTCGAGATAAAATTCAGTCTTTACTGGAAAACTTTATTCAAAAAATGATAATGATATCGAAGTAGGAAATTGTTTTAATTAAACACTTTTAATGATTCTTTATGAATTCTTGGTACTCGAAGAAGTGCGAGATTTATTAATTTATTCTATCGATTCACTTCCGGTCTTTCCGGTTCATTGGACTAGTTTATTTGGTGAATACTTATATTCATTCTGTTCCGGCATTGGGAATCTAATTAAAGATCCTATCCTTCTTTAAATTTAAATGTTATGTTTAGTTTTTTTAGTTTAGTTCTTCAAGCTTCAAGAAAGAATTGGATCTGTCATGATTGATCGTCTTGAACAATCTGTTGAAGATGCAGATTTAAAGAAGAGCTTGTTTATTTTATTCGTGTTCTTTCTAAAAAAATGGTTTCATTCATATACATATAATAAAATATGGGGTTAATGAAATTGAATCCTTGCTGAGACTTCTATAGATAAATACTTACCTTTCCATATAGAAAAAAGTATAGATTACTATGTACCGATTGAGCCAATGACTATTCACGATTCCATATTGAATCAATTCCATACCGGTTCCAAACTAGAGGAATGTTATGGTAAAACTTCGTTTAAAACGATGTGGTAGAAAGCAACGTGCGACTTGAAGGACATGATCGGCTGTGGATTCTTACACCCACCATTTTATATAGGAATGAAGGTGCTCTTAGCTCGACATAGTTTGTTCTGTTCCACTAGAACACCCCCAATTTTGTTGGGTTGTATGTAAATAGTACATGATGGAGCTCGAGCGGAAAGTATTGATTCATTTCTTAGGGGCAAGGATCTAGGGTTAGTGTCAATCAATAAGTTGGAACAACTTCGTAAGTATATCTTCAATATAGAAATAGAAAGGATCCAAAGAGTTTCAAATAAAAAAAGAAATTTTATTGGAATTGATAAAACTATTTCGATCAAAATAAAAGTGTATCGCACGGGAATCAATCGTTCGTCTGATTTTTCGATAGAAAGAAATCACAAAAGGTATGTTGCTGCCATTTTGAAACGATTAAAGATCACCGAAGTAATGTCTAAACCCAATGATTCAAAGCAAAGATAAAAGATCCCGGAACAAGAAAACACCATTTTCAATTGTCTCAATGGCCAGAGTGAGAAATAAAAAAATGGATTCTAAACGAGACAAAGAAGGGGGGTTAAAGACAGCTCAATAAACGAAATGCCTAAGCCTAAGGATTTTCCTTAGAGCTCTTTGAGAATTATACAACTTGAGTTATGAGAACGAATGGTTTTTTTCGGGAAGGAAGAACAAAAAAACGAATGAAATCATAGTCTAATGAATTTGATGATTTTATCGATATATTTGGCACTATATACATAAATTCGAATCATTCTTTCTCGAGCCGTACGAGGAGAAAACCTCCTATACGTTTCTAGGGGGGGCATTGTTCATTTACATCTATCCCAATGGGCCATCTATAGAATCGTTGC